ATTGGTTTATTCTGCAGCAACAAATGCTATTCACAATGTCGGTTTAAACGAAGCAAGTTTAATCATTAGCAAAGCAGAAGTCGTGAAGGGGTACTACTGTGAAAAAATTAAAACCTCGAGCTCGAGGGCGTAGTTATCCGATAAAAAGACCCGTTTTTCATATAACTATTGGATTAAAAGATATATCTGTAAAGGAAGTATAAAAAAGGAAGTATAAAGGAGACAAATACGCCATATTATACTTCAAAGGCAACGTATGGAGAAATAAAAATAAGTAAATACACGGATATGACGTGTCATGATATATATAGTATTGGGAGATTATGGGACAAAAAATAAATCCACTTGGTTTCAGACTTGGTGCAACCCAAGGTCATCATTCTCTTTGGTTTGCACAACCACAAAATTATTCCGAAGGGCTACAAGAAGATCAAAAAATCCGAGATTGGATCAAGAATTATGTACAAAAAAATATTCAAATATCCTCTGGTGTTGAGGGAATTGCATGCATAAAGATTCAAAAAAGAATCGATTTGATTCAGGTCATAATCTATATGGGATTCCCAAAATTATTAATAGAAGGTAAAGGTGGGCCTCGAAGAATCGAAGAATTGCAGATAGATGTACAAAAAGAAATTAATTGTGTAAACCGAAAACTCAACATTGCTCTTACAAGAATTACAAACCCTTATGGACACCCTAATATTCTCGCCGAATTTATAGCCGGACAATTAAAGAATAGGGTTTCATTTCGAAAAGCAATGAAAAAGGCTATTGAATTAACTGAACAAGCAGGTACAAAAGGAATTCAAGTACAAATTGCAGGACGTATCGACGGAAAAGAGATTGCGCGTGTCGAATGGATCAGAGAGGGTAGAGTTCCTCTACAAACCATTCGAGCTAAAATTGATTATTGTTCCTATGCAGTTGGAACTATCTATGGGGTATTAGGCATCAAAATTTGGATATTTGTAGACGAGGAAGTCTAAGCCTTTATTTGACTTGTCTTTACGTTCTATCGGAAATAAAAAAGCAAAAAATGACAAACTCTTTCATTCTTTTTCTGTTAAATCAAAAAAAAAAAATGGGCAATTCTATAGGGTTGAATAAAAATTCAATTCATTTTTTTATATTGATATAATTGCTATGCTTAGTGTGTGACTCGTTGGTTTTTGTAGGGTTAGTAGTCAAAAAAACGGACTGGCCCATAGTATGAACTAATAACTATCGAACTAATAACCAACTCACCGCTTCATATTATCTGGATCTAAAGAACTAGTCACGATATGATATATTGATCATATCATTGTAGCAACTGAATTTTTGTTTGCATAAACAAGCAAAAAAAAGAAAAACCAATCTGATTTTAAGTTGTGAAGCAATAACAAAAAGAATGCAGATAAATGGAAGGGTGAGAGAAAGAGAGAAAAAGAATACTAATGCTATATGATTCCAATATGTAAGGTCTCTGAGCGATCTTATAAAGGATAGCGTAATAAAGCATCAATACTAATTTGATTGATCTACAATTCGATGAATTTGTTCATAGAACAAAAAAAGTCAAGAGCCCTGGGTCCACAAAGACTGAGAAAATTGACTCAATAACACATTTCATTTTCATTAGGAGCTCCGCTGTAGAATTCAGGCCTAACCATTAATCGCGAAGCGATGGGAACGACGGAACCCGTGGATGCGGAAGATTCTATTGAAAACGAATCCTAATAATTCATTGGGTAGGATGGCGAAACGAACCCGGGACCAATCCACTTTTATTCTGAGAGGCCATGTCATAGGATAACCCTACAACTGAAATAGATATGGAAAGAGTAAATATTCGCCCGCGAAAGTTTTTATTTTATTTTATTGGATTTCTAAATTTTGATAGATCCAATATAATATGATAATAAAAAAGACAAAACAAAATAAATACTCGTTATAATAAAACGAAATTCTATTATTATTATCTATTATCTCTAACTAATCTATAAAATAATTATCTATAACTATAAATAAATAGAAATTGAATACATGTTTAGTTTTTTTTATATAAACTATCAAAACAAGATATACAAATTTCTAATAGATTAGATATTAGATAAAATCTCAAAGACTCCCACGATTCAGTATATTATTCATTAAATACATGTATACCATGTTATAATTGTAATTTTTCATTCGCGAGGAGCTGGATGAGAAGAAACTCTCATGTCCGGTTCTGTAGTAGAGATGGAATTGAAATTGAAAAAGAACCATCAACTATAACCCCAAAAGAGCCAGATTCCGTAAACAACATAGAGGAAGAATGAAAGGAATATCTTATCGAGGTAATCGTATTTGCTTTGGTAGATATGCTCTTCAGGCACTTGAACCCGCGTGGATCACGTCTAGACAAATAGAAGCAGGGCGGCGAGCAATGACACGAAACGTACGCCGTGGCGGAAAAATATGGGTACGTATATTTCCAGACAAACCTGTTACAGTAAGACCCGCGGAAACGCGTATGGGTTCCGGTAAAGGATCTCCCGAATATTGGGTAGCTATCGTTAAACCGGGTAGAATACTTTATGAAATGGGTGGAGTAGCAGAAAATGTAGCCAGAAAGGCTATTTCAATAGCGGCATCCAAAATGCCTATACGAACGCAATTCATTATTTCGGGATAAGAATGTATAACCAAAGAAAAGAAATCTTTTGAATGAAAAAAAAAAACAAAATTATAGGTTTCTTTTTTTTTTTTGTTTTGGACAAACAATATTTCTTTTTTTACTTAGCCCCTTCGCAGTGAAAGAGCAAATAAAAAAAAATGATATGATTCAACCTCAAACCCACTTAAATGTAGCGGATAACAGCGGGGCCCGACAATTAATGTGTATTCGAATCATAGGAGCTAGTAATCGACGATATGCTCATATTGGTGACGTTATTGTTGCTGTAATCAAGGAAGCAATACCAAATACACCTCTAAAAAAATCCGAAGTGATCAGAGCTGTAATTGTACGTACTTGTAAAGAACTCAAACGTGACAACGGTATGATACTACGATATGATGACAATGCTGCGGTTGTTATTGATCAAGAAGGAAATCCCAAAGGAACTAGAATTTTTGGTGCGATCGCACGGGAATTGAGACAGTTAAATTTCACTAAAATAGTTTCATTAGCACCTGAAGTATTATAAGTCTAATAAAACGGAGACTCTAATGCTATTATAGCATTTGAATAAAATATGAATAGAGTAAACTAGATTAATTAGTAAATTTGTCTCACGCATATATCTTTAACAATTCATAAAATAGAAAGAAAAAAGCATGTTGATTATATCAAAGTTCGGGGGTAACAATAATTTTAATTTATCATGGGTAAAGACACTATTGCTGATATAATAACTTCTATACGCAATGCTGACATGAATAGAAAAGGAACAGTTCGAATACCATCTACTAACATCACCGAAAACCTTGTTAAAATACTGTTAAGAGAAGGTTTTATTGAAAATGTGAGGAAACATCAGGAAAACAACAAATATTTTTTGGTTTTAACCCTACGGCATAGAAGGAATAGGAAAGGTCCATGTAAAACTGTTTTAAATTTAAAACGGATCAGTCGACCCGGTCTACGAATCTATTCTAGTTATCAACGAATTCCTAGAATTTTAGGTGGGATGGGGATTGTAATTCTTTCTACCTCTCGGGGTATAATGACGGACCGAGAGGCCCGACTAGAAGGAATCGGCGGAGAAATTTTGTGTTATATATGGTAAGCTTTCTTATATCCAAATTAAGATATGGAACTTTACTATTTGTGAAAAAAAAAGATAAAGAACGGGTTTCTATTCTCACTCTCCTCTTACATTAGTTAATACTTCAAGGAGGTTTTACCGCGAATGAAAAAATAAAACTGGATTCATGAAAGTTTAATTCCTGAATCACTTCCGAATGATATGCTTCAGATTCATTTAGATAATGAAGATCGGATTCTAGGTTATGGTTCAGGAAGGATTCAACGTAGTTTTATACGTATACCAACGGAAGATAGAGTAAAAATTGAAAGAAGTCATTATGATTCAACCAAAAGGCATATAGTTTCTAGACTCCGAAACAAGGATTCAAACGATTAGGTGGTTTTTTTTTTCAACTTCAATATTCCTTTCGGAGGGATACAATTCGAAAGTTTCAAATTTCCAGAAACTAATTTTCTTCAAATAAGTAAATTTGAAATTCAGTTAAGGAATGACAAATATGAAAATAAGGGCCTCCATTCGTAAAATTTGTGAAAAATGTAGACTGATCCGTAGACGGGGACGAATTATAGTAATTTGTTCCAACCCGAGACATAAACAAAGACAAGGATAATCTTTATAAAATATAAAGAGACTCCCTAAGGGACCCAATATACAAATAAAAAAAAGCGGAAAAGATCCGTTTTGGCATGAAATGGATATATCCATATACCTCTGACTTATATTTATGAGACGATAAAATATGGCAAAACCCGCACCCAGAATCGGTTCACGTAGGAATGAGCGTATTGGTTTACGTAAGAGTGCGCGTAGAATACCAAAAGGGGTTATTCATGTTCAAGCAAGTTTCAACAATACCATTGTGACTGTTACAGATGTACGAGGCCGGGTAATTTCTTGGTCCTCCGCCGGTACTTGTGGATTCAAGGGTACAAGAAGAGGGACACCCTTTGCGGCACAAACCGCAGCAGGAAATGCTATTCGGACGGTAGTGGATCAAGGTATGCAACGAGCCGAAGTCATGATAAAAGGCCCCGGTCTCGGACGAGATGCAGCATTAAGGGCTATTCGTAGAAGTGGTGTAATATTAAGTTTCATACGGGATGTAACCCCTATGCCACATAATGGCTGTAGGCCCCCTAAAAAAAGGCGTGTGTAAAAATAAACAAAACATTGAAATGATTTCAAGAGAAATAAATAATTTAATGATTTGATCAAATAATAAGATTACCATGGTTCGAGAGAAAGTAATAGTATCGACTC